AATGAAGTGTCTGATTATAGAGTTATTTTGATAGGGTAAAACAAGTGGATTTTCCACCTTCATTATAATTAACAGAATTAAACTATTTCTTCAAGATTCAAAAACTTGTGTACATAATATACTAAACTATAAAAAGATAAGCTAATTAAGCTACTGGGTTCATACCCCATCAATAAAGGTGCCAATCCTTTTCTTTTTAATGTACTATAAATTTCTTTTTACCATTTCCCTTATGATTGGAACATTAATTACAATTTCCTCATATTCGTGAATAGGAATGTGAATAGGCTTAGAAATTAATTTGCTCTCAATAATTCCCCTTATTAGAGATTCAAAAAATATAATAGCCTCAGAAGCAGCCTTAAAATATTTTATTATTCAAACTATAGCATCAACTATTCTATTGTTTTCTATCATCATAATATCAATAAAATTTATATACCAAATAAATTTAATTATCTATTTTAACTTAATATTTAATACTTCATTACTTATCAAAATAGGAGCAGCCCCATTCCATTTTTGATTCCCCGAAGTAATAGAAGGCTTAAATTGATTAAATGCAATAATTATACTAACATGACAAAAACTAAGCCCCATAGTTTTATTAACTTATTCTAATACAACAACTATATATTTGATTATAGTTATCATATTTAGAATAACAATTAGAGGTATTATAGGATTAAATCAAACTAGCTTACGAAAAATTCTAGCTTATTCATCTATTAATCATATTGGTTGAATAATCAGATCAATTCTTTTAATTGAAATTATCTGATTTTACTACTTTATTATCTACTCAATCATCACAATTAATATTACATCAATATTTTATAAATTTAATATCTTCCATGTAAATCAACTTTATATCTCAATAAACCAAAACCTAATATTTAAATTATTTTTTATTTTAAATTTTCTGTCTTTAGGAGGACTTCCCCCATTCTTAGGATTTTTTCCTAAATGATTAACAATTCAAACTCTAATCCAAAGAAATTTATATTCAATTGCTTTTATTATAATCATTATAACCTTAATAACTTTATATTTTTACTTACGAATTACATTTTCAACCTTTTTATTAAGAAAAACAATTTTATCATTTTATAAACAACCAAAAATTAATAATAATTATCTAATAGCATTTAATTTAATTTCTCTTAGAGGTCTTATTATAACAACTTTTTTATTTAACTTCCTTTAGATTTTACTATTTCTAAGGATTTAAGTTAAATTTAAAACTAAGAACCTTCAAAGTTCTCAATAAAGTAGGATCTTTAAGCCTTAGAAACTAATTCACTTTTAAATTTGCAATTTAATGTTCTTTTTAAACTATAAGACTTGATAAAAGAAATCAATTTCGTATGTAAATTTACAGTTTACCGCCTATTACTCGGCCATTTTATCGAATAAATGGCTATTCTCTACAAATCACAAAGATATTGGTACTCTTTATTTCCTATTTGGTAGTTGGGCTGGAATAGTAGGAACTTCTTTAAGATTACTTATTCGAGCAGAATTAGGAAACCCCGGATCTCTTATTGGAGATGACCAGATTTATAATGTAATCGTAACAGCACATGCTTTTATTATAATTTTTTTCATAGTTATACCTATTATAATTGGTGGATTTGGAAATTGACTTGTCCCATTAATACTGGGAGCTCCTGACATGGCATTCCCCCGAATAAACAATATAAGATTCTGACTCCTTCCCCCGTCTCTTACTCTTCTTCTTATAAGAAGATTAGTAGAAAATGGAGCAGGAACTGGCTGAACAGTTTATCCCCCACTTTCAGCTAATATTGCACATAGAGGAGCTTCAGTTGATCTAGCTATTTTTAGACTTCACTTAGCTGGAATTAGATCAATTCTTGGTGCAGTTAATTTTATTACTACCGTAATTAATATACGATCAACTGGTATAACCTTTGATCGAATACCCTTATTTGTTTGATCAGTAGTATTGACAGCACTTCTACTTTTATTATCTCTACCAGTTTTAGCAGGAGCTATTACAATACTTTTAACAGATCGAAATATTAATACTTCATTTTTTGATCCTGCAGGTGGTGGTGACCCTATTCTATACCAACATCTATTTTGATTTTTTGGACACCCTGAAGTTTATATTTTAATTCTTCCAGGATTCGGAATAATTTCACACATTATTAGTCAAGAAAGAAGAAAAAAAGAAACATTTGGAACTTTAGGTATAATCTATGCAATAATAGCAATTGGACTATTAGGATTTATTGTATGAGCACATCATATATTTACAGTAGGTATAGATGTAGATACACGAGCTTATTTTACTTCAGCAACAATAATTATTGCAGTTCCTACTGGAATTAAAATTTTTAGATGACTTGCTACTTTACATGGTTCACAACTAAACTACTCCCCCTCATTATTATGAGCCTTAGGTTTTGTATTTTTATTTACAGTAGGAGGATTAACTGGAGTAATTTTAGCTAATTCATCAATTGATATTATTTTACATGACACTTATTATGTAGTAGCACATTTTCATTATGTTTTATCTATGGGGGCCGTATTTGCAATTTTAGCAGGATTTGTACATTGATTTCCCTTATTTACTGGTTTAACCTTAAATCCAAAATTTCTTAAAATTCAATTTCTAACTATATTTATTGGTGTTAATATAACATTTTTCCCTCAACATTTTCTTGGATTAAGAGGTATACCTCGACGATACTCTGACTACCCTGATGCTTATACAACATGAAATATTGTATCTTCTATTGGATCTTTAATCTCCTTAATTAGAATTTTTATTCTTCTATTTACTATCTGAGATAGCTTTATTTCTATACGTAAATGTATCTCATCATTAAGAATATCAACATCAATTGAATGACTTCAACATTTACCCCCAGCAGAACATAGCTATTCTGAACTTCCAATGTTAACTAATTTCTAATATGGCAGATTAGTGCAATGGATTTAAACCCCATATATAAAGCTTAAACTTTTTTTAGAAATTGCAACTTGAAATACTTTACTACTTCAAGATAGAGCATCTCCTTTAATAGAGCAACTATCTTTTTTTCATAATCATGCTTTACTAATTCTTTTAATAATTACAGTTCTTGTTGGATATTTAATAGGAACTTTATTTTTTAATAAATTTAATCATCGATTTTTACTTGACGGACAAACAATTGAAATTATTTGAACTATTCTTCCAGCAATTACCTTAATTTTTATTGCACTTCCATCATTGCGACTTTTATATTTATTAGATGAAGTTAATAATCCTTTAGTTACTGTTAAAACTATTGGACATCAATGATATTGATCTTATGAATATAGAGACTTTATAAATTTTGAATTTGATTCCTATATAATTCCTTCTATAGAAATAATACCACAAAATTTCCGACTATTAGATGTTGATAACCGAGTAATCTTACCTTTTAATTCCCAGATTCGTATAATAGTTACTGCCGCAGATGTAATCCATTCATGAACAATCCCTGCATTTAGAGTAAAAATTGATGCTACTCCTGGTCGATTAAATCAAATTAGATTTCTAATAAATCGAACTGGCTTATTCTATGGACAATGTTCTGAAATCTGTGGAGCAAACCATAGATTTATACCTATCACAGTTGAAAGCATTTCCCCACTATATTTTACAAAATGAGTATCTAAAATAAATAACTTGTCATTAGATGACTGAAAGTAAGTAGTGGTCTCTTAAACCAAGTTATAGTAGTTTAACACCTACTTCTAATGACAAAAATTTAGTTAATTAAATAACATTAGTTTGTCATACTAAAATAGTCTTATCTTGACAATTTTTAATCCCACAAATAGCACCTTTAAATTGACTAGCTCTATTTACTTTATTTATTATAATTTTTTTAATCTTTAATGTAATAAACTACTTTTCATTTTTTCAAACTCCAAAATCTAAGAAATTTAAAACTAGAATTAAAAAAATTAACTGAAAATGATAACTAACCTATTTTCTTCTTTTGATCCATCAACATCATTTAATTTATCATTAAATTGATTAAGTACATTTTTAGGTATTTTATTTATTCCACCTATATACTGATTAATCCCTTCACGTTATAATTATATCTGAATTAAAATTATTCTAACATTACACCAAGAATTTAAAATTCTTATTGGTAATAATAAAATTAAAGGAAGAACCTTAATATTTATTTCATTATTTACAATAATTGTTTTTAATAACTTCCTAGGATTATTTCCTTACATTTTTACAAGAACAAGACATTTAATTTTAACTTTATCTCTTGCTTTACCTTTATGATTAAGATTTATACTTTATGGGTGAATTAATAATACTATACATATATTTGCCCATCTAGTTCCTCAAGGAACTCCCCCAGCTCTTATAGGATTTATAGTTATTATTGAAACAATTAGAAATCTAATTCGTCCAGGTACATTAGCAGTCCGATTAGCAGCTAATATAATTGCAGGCCATCTACTAATAACTTTATTAGGAAATACAGGTTCTAACTTATCCTTTTTAATATTAAGAATTTTATTAATTACACAAATTCTTCTACTAATTCTTGAATCTGCTGTTGCTATCATTCAATCTTATGTATTTGCTGTTTTAAGAACTCTATATTCTAGAGAAATTAACTAATGTCAAGACATAAAAATCATCCTTATCATTTAGTAGACGCAAGGCCATGACCAATTCTTGGTGCATTTAGAGCTATAATTACCTTAATTGGTATTATTAAATGATTCCATTTTTATAATAGATCTTTATTTCTATTTGGAACTTTTATTACTATTTTAATTATAATTCAATGATGACGAGACATCACTCGTGAAGGAACATTTCAAGGTTTACACACCTATCCAGTTACTATAGGATTACGATGAGGAATAATTTTATTTATTACATCAGAAGTATTCTTTTTTATTAGATTCTTTTGGGCCTTTTTTCATAGTAGTTTAACACCTACTATTGAACTTGGAATAATATGACCTCCTAAAGGTATTACACCTTTTAATCCTTTACAAATTCCCCTACTTAATACTCTTATCTTACTAACTTCAGGATTAACAGTAACTTGAGCACACCATAGCTTAATAGAAAATGATTTTAATCAAACTACTCAAGGCCTTAGATTAACTGTATTATTAGGAATTTATTTTACTATACTTCAAGCATATGAATATATTGAAGCACCATTTACTATTGCTGATTCAGTTTATGGTTCAACCTTTTTTATTGCAACAGGATTTCATGGGTTACATGTAATTATTGGTACAACATTTTTAGCTGTATGTTTAATACGACATTTAAATAATCATTTCTCATGTATTCACCATTTTGGATTTGAAGCTGCTGCCTGATATTGACATTTTGTAGATGTAGTTTGACTATTCCTATATATTTCTATTTATTGATGAGGTAGGTACTTATATAGTATAACTATTATTATTGACTTCCAATCAAAGGATCTGATAACTCAGTATAAGTAATCATTATAATTTGATATATAAGATTAATCATTTTTAGAATCTCTTTAATCCTTATTATTTTATCATTCATTATCTCAAAAAAAAGTTTTATAGACCGAGAAAAAGCCTCACCATTTGAGTGTGGATTTGATCCTAAAAGATCTGCCCGATTACCATTCTCTCTTCAATTCTTTCTTATTGCCGTAATCTTTTTAATTTTTGATGTAGAAATTACATTACTTATTCCATTAATCTTAACTATAAAAATTACTAATATTTCTATATATACTTATATTGCAGTATTCTTTTTACTGATCCTTTTAATTGGACTTTATCATGAATGAAATCAAGGAGCGTTAAATTGAGCCTTATAGGGTAATAGTTAATTATAACATTTAACTTGCACTTAAAAAGTATTGATTTTTTCAATTTACCTTAAAATAAGAAACAATATTTTGTATTTAGTTTCGACCTAAAAATTAGGTGTTAATACACCCTTATTTATTAATTGAAACCAAAATAGAGGTATATCACTGTTAATGATATCAATGAGAAATTCTCCAATTAAGGAAATATGTTATTCAAGAATAAGCTTCTAACTTAATTCTTTAGCAGTGTAATTCTGTTAATATTTCTATTTATATAGTTTAAAAAAAACACTACATTTTCATTGTAATATTAGACTTTAATTTCTTATAAATATTTAAAAGTAAATTTTACTTCCCTGATAACTTCACTATCATACTCTTTATAAGCTATTTAAATTAAATATATAATACTATATAAATTACCCATATAACAATTAAAAGTATAAAAATCTTATAATTATTATTATATAGAAATTGTAAAAATATAGAACTTTGTTTTATATTATAATATAAATTCTGACTACCATAATATTCCGATCACCCTTGATCTACTAATTTATAAATATTACTCCCTAAATTAATAGGATAATAATTTAAACCAAAAGTAGAAATATAAGGTATATTTCATATTGAAGAAAAAAAAAGACTTGTTTTTAAAACACTTAAGGATTTTAAACTATCATTCAAAGAAAATTTTGATAATTCAAATCCAATTCATGATCCTATAATAGTTACAATTAAAGCTATTATCTTTATAATTAAAGGTAAACAAATAAAATAAGGAGTAGGAAATATTAGTCATATTAAAAGTCTTCCTCCTAAAATTACTAAAATAATTAAACCTGATATACCTTGTAATATAATTTTACCTCTATCATTAATTTTATTTAAAGAATTAAAATTAAAACTTCCAACTAAAACATAATAGATTAATCGAAAAGTATAACAAACTGTTAACCCAGTAGAAAAAAAGAAAATAATATAAATAAAAATATTTAAATAAGATATTGAAACAACCTCTAAAATTAAATCCTTTGAATAAAACCCTGATAAAAAAGGTAAACCACATAATGATAAATTAGAAATTACAAAATATGTACAAGTTAAAGGTATAACCTTCACTATTCCTCCTATATAACGAATATCCTGACAATTACTTAAATTATGAATTATACAACCAGCACATATAAATAATAAAGCCTTAAATAAAGCATGTGTTAGTAAGTGAAAAAAAGCTAATGAATATTCCCCTAAAGCCAAAATACTTATTATTAAACCTAATTGACTCAATGTTGATAAAGCAATAATTTTTTTTAAATCAAATTCATAATTAGCACCAATTCCTGCTATAAATATAGTTATAGTACCAATAAATAATAATACTAATATTAAAAATCTAGTTAAAGCAAAATTAAAACGAATTAATAAATAAACCCCTGCAGTTACTAATGTAGAAGAATGAACTAAGGAAGAAACAGGAGTTGGTGCAGCTATAGCTGCAGGTAGCCATGAAGAAAAAGGAATTTGAGCTCTTTTTGTTATTGCAGCTAATATAACTAAAGATGCAATAATAGTTATTTCTATTCTATTCTTTGAAATATCAATATAAAAAATATAATTAAATCTCCCATAATTTATTATTCATGCAATAGCCATTAATAATGCAACATCTCCAATTCGATTAGTTAAAGCAGTAATTATACCTGCATTATAAGATTTAATATTTTGATAATAAACTACTAAACAATAAGATACTAAACCTAAACCATCCCATCCAAGCAAAATCCTAATTAAATTTGGCCTAATAATTAATAACATTATAGATAAAACAAATATTGAAACTAACATAATAAATCGATGCAAATAAATATCCCCTTCTATATACTCTTCTCTATAAAAAATAACTATTGAAGAAATAAATAAAACAAAGCTTATAAATAATAAAGATATTCAATCTAATAAAATAGTTATTATAATTCTACAAGAATTAATACTTAACAATTCATATTCTAATAATAAACTATAATCTAATACTATTAAATTTAAACTTATTAAAAATCTTAACACACTAAAAAATAAAAAAACTACGAAATAAATTACACAAATAGAAATAATAACTTAAAGTAAAATTTACATCTTTGATACCACAAATCAATATTTTTATTAAACTATTTAAGTATAATCATAACACTAAAAATTCCCTTTTTAAAATTAAAAAATTTAATGGCAATCAATGTAACAATAATAATAAATACTCACGGACAAATCCTCTTGAAAAAGAATAAAGTCCCCTAAATATCTTACCATGTTGACTATAAGAATATAAAAATAATGAATAAGCAGCTCTAAAAAAAGATATCAAAGATAAAAATACTATTGTTCAACTTCTTCACCTTACTAGACTATTAATAAGTATAATTTCACCTAATAGATTCAAAGATGGGGGTGCAGCTATATTACAACAACTAAATAAAAACCATCATATAGTTATAATAGGTATTAAATTAATTAAACCTTTATTTAAATAAATCCTACGTCTATGTAATCGCTCATAAGAAATATTTGCTAAGCAAAAAAGACCAGAAGAACATAAACCATGCGCAATTATTATTACTAAGGCACCTCTTATTCCCCAATAACTTAAAGTTATAATTCCTCTTAATACTATTCCTATATGAGCTACTGAAGAATAAGCAATTAATGACTTAATATCAATTTGACGTAAACAGATTAATGAAACATAAAATCCCCCTACTATTCTAATAGTAATAAAAATAAAATTGATTTGAGAACCTACTCTCAAAAAAATACCTATTAATCGTATCAAACCATAACCACCTAATTTTAATATAACACCAGCTAAAATTATAGATCCAGCTACTGGAGCCTCTACATGAGCTTTAGGTAATCATAAATGAACAAAATACATAGGCATTTTGATAAAAAACACTGTATTTATACAAATATAAAGTAAAACACTATTAACATCATAATGCATAAAAAAAAAATCTAATGTATGAAACTTCTCATAATAATAAAAAATACTAATCATTATAGGTAAAGAAGCAAATAAAGTATAGAATAATAAATAAATACCAGCCTGTAAACGTTCCGGCTGATATCCTCATCCAATAATTAATATCAAAGTAGGAATTAGTCTTAACTCAAAAAACAAGTAAAAAACAAATAAATTTAATGAACTAAATGTTATTACTAAAGATAATAATAAAATAATTATTACCAATAAAAATATATTATAATAATAATTCTTTCTATAAATTGATTCCGAAGCTAATAATATTAAAGAACAAATCCATAAACTTAATAGTACTATTATAAAAGATAATAAATCATATCCTAAAAAATAAGAAATATACATATATAAATAATTAAACCTAAATATCAAACCAAATATAAATACAATAAAAAAATAAATATATTGATTCAATCAAAAACTACTCTTTATAAATCTTAAAGGAATCAAAAATAATAATATTAATAGTAACTTTATCATAATACATTAAAAGTTTGAAAATAATCATTTCCATGAGTTCGTATTATAGAAACTAATAGAGACAAACCTAATGCACCTTCACATACCCTTATAGTTAAAAATACTATACCAAAATAAAACTCATAATTAAAATACATTAAAAATAAATATAAATTAAAATATAAACCTAAAATAACATACTCTAACCTTAATAATATTAAAAGTAAATGTTTACGTTTAATACAAAAAGAAACTAAACCACTAAAATACATAACAATAGAAAATAATATACAAAAAATTAACATTAGTTTTAATAATTTAATAAAAATACTGGTCTTGTAAATCAGAAATAAGGTTTATCCTTTTAAAGCTTCAGAGAAAGAGTTAACCTCTATCATTAATCTCCAAAATTAATATTTTATTTAAACTATTCTCTGTATTATCTTAATCTTAATAATATTATCATTCATTAGATCAATTACATTCATATTTTTAACTCATCCTTTATCTATAGGAATAATGTTATTAATACAAACAATTATTATAGCCCTTACTATAGGATTCTTTAATATTAATTTTTGATATTCATATATTCTTTTTCTTATTATAATTGGTGGTATACTAGTTTTATTTATCTACATAACAAGAGTTGCATCAAATGAAAAATTTCAATTTTCTATTAAACTAACTATCTTTGTTATATTAATAACCCTAATCTTATTATTTGGTATTGCTATAATAGACCCTTACTTTTCAGATATAAATAGAATTTACACAGAAACAATCTCTAATTGTAAAGAATATAATATATCTTTCAGTAAATACTTAACTTACCCTAATATTATTATTATATATATAATAATTATTTATCTTTTAATTACATTAATTGCTGTAGTAAAAATTACTCAAATTGAAAATGGACCTTTACGTCAAACAAAATAATGAAAATACCTTTACGAAAAGCTTCACCTCTTCTTAAAATTATTAATAATAGAGTAATTGATCTACCTACACCATCTAATATTTCTGCATGATGAAATTTTGGATCTCTCCTAGGACTTTGTCTTTCAATTCAAATTATCACTGGAATCTTTCTAGCTATACACTTCACAGCACATATCGATTTAGCATTCAATAGAGTAGTTCATATTTGTCGAGATGTTAACTATGGATGATTACTTCGAACTACCCATGCTAACGGGGCTTCTTTTTTTTTTATCTGTATTTATCTTCATATTGGACGAGGAATATATTATAGAAGTTATAATCTTCATTTAACATGAACAATTGGTGTATTAATTTTATTTATAGTTATAGCAACAGCATTCTTAGGCTATGTTTTACCTTGAGGACAAATATCTTTTTGAGGAGCTACTGTAATCACAAATTTATTATCAGCTATTCCATACTTAGGAAATATAATTGTACAATGACTTTGAGGAGGCTTTGCTGTTGATAATGCAACTTTAACTCGATTCTTTACTTTACATTTTTTATTACCATTTATTATTATAGCCTTAGTAATTATTCATTTATTATTCCTTCATCAAACAGGATCAAATAATCCCATAGGAATTAATAGTAATATTGATAAAGTACCTTTCCATCCTTATTTTACATACAAAGACACATTTGGATTTATTATTTTAACTATAAGACTTTCATTTTTAGTTCTTACTAATCCGTATCTTCTGGGAGATCCAGAAAATTTTACACCAGCAAACCCTTTAGTTACTCCTATCCATATTCAACCTGAATGATACTTCCTATTCGCATATGCTATTCTTCGATCAATTCCTAATAAATTAGGGGGTGTAATTGCATTAGTTATGTCTATTGCTATCCTATTTATTATACCTATAATTAATAAAAAAAAATTTTCTAGTACTCAATTTTACCCTATCAATAAGATTTTATTTTGATCATTTGTATCTATTGTAATTTTACTAACATGAATTGGAGCACGTCCTGTTGAAGATCCTTATATCTTAACTGGGCAAATCCTTACTATCTTATATTTCACATACTATTTTTTAAACCCTATTATACATTTAATTTGAGACTATATTATTTTTAAAAACTAGTTAATGAACTTGTATAAGTGTATACTTTGAAAGTATAAAAAAGAGTAAATTCTCTATTAACTTTACTAAATTTTATTCACTAAATTAAATAAGAAAATAAAACTAACTTTAAACCTAAAAAAAATAATAAAAAATTTAAAGATACAGGTAAAAATCCCTTTCAACATAAGTATATCAATTTATCATATCGATAACGAGGTAATGTACCACGAACTCAAACTCAAACAAAAGATATAAAAACCAATTTTAAATAAAATCTAAACCTAAATACATTTCCCCCTAAAAATAATATCACACATAATATTCTTATAAAAAGAATCCTTGAATATTCAGCTAAAAAAATTAAAGCAAAACCACCTCTTCTATATTCTACATTAAATCCAGAAACTAACTCTGATTCCCCCTCAGCAAAATCAAATGGTGTACGATTAGTTTCAGCTAAACTAGAAGCCAATCATATTATTCTTAAAGGAAGACATAAAAAAATAAATCAAAGTAAGCTTTGAAATTTTATAAAATCTATAATATTCAAACTTAAAATTAAAAATAAAAAAGATAGTAAAATTAAAGATAACCTAACTTCATACGAAATAGTTTGAGCTACAGATCGAATACCTCCTAATAATGCATAATTAGAATTAGAAGATCAACCCGCAATTATAATTGTATATACCCTTAAACTAGAACAACATAAAAAATATAAAATACCTAAATTGAAATTATATATAAAAGTTAAAAAAGGTATACACATTCACAATAATAAAGATAAAAATAAATTAAATACCGGAGATATAAAATAAATAAAAAAATTAGATATTAAAGGATAAGTTTGCTCCTTAGTAAATAACTTAATTGCATCACTAAAAGGTTGAGGAATACCTATAAAACCAACCTTATTAGGACCTTTACGAATCTGAATGTAACCTAAAACCTTACGTTCTATTAATGTTAAAAAAGCCACACCAACTAAAACACATACTAATAAAATCAATCTTGTTAATAACAATAACAGTAAATCCTGTAATATAATATATTACTTGTGTAAATATACACATATTTAAATTCTAAATTTAAAGCACTAATCTGCCAAAGTAATAATCATATTCAAAATATATTAAATTTTAAGAATATCTAATCCTTTCGTACTAAGATATCCAATTTATTTAAAGATAGAAACCAACCTGGCTCACGCCGGTTTAAACTCAGATCATGTAAAATTTTAAAGGTCGAACAGACCTAACCTTTTAGCCCCTACACCAAAAGTTAATTTTAATCCAACATCGAGGTCGCAAACTCTTTTTTCGATAAGAACTCTAAAAAAAAATTACGCTGTTATCCCTAAGGTAATTTAATCTTTTAATCATAAATAATGGATCATTAACTCATATATCAATGTATTAAAATAAGAAAAAGTTTAATTAATTTTTCTGCTGCCCCAGCAAAATATGTTATTATATCAAAAATTCACACATTCTAAACTAATTTAATATAATAAAATATAAAACTCTATAGGGTCTTCTCGTCTTTTAAAATCATATAAGCTTTTTTACTTATAAATAAAGTTCTACATACAATTAAATTGAGACAGTTACTTTCTCGTCCAACCGTTCATTCCAGCTTTCAATTAAAAAACTAATGATTATGCTACCTTTGCACGGTCAAATTACCGCGGCCATTCAACTCCTCATTGGGCAGGTTAGACTTTAAATTATAATCAAAAAGACATGTTTTTAATAAACAGGCGAAAAGTAGATTTGCCGAGTTCCTTAATTCAACCTTTATTATTTAACTTAATTATACAATATATACATATACTAATTTTATCATTATTACCTACAAACCTATATTTTATATATTATCTTAATAAAATATTTAAAAACTATATAAATCTTATTCTAATAAAAATTATTTATAACAAACTAAAGATTAACACTTCCAATTCTACTAATTTTTATTCAAAATATTAATTTTTAATATTTTATTTTAAAGCTTATCCCCTAAAATATTATTCCCTAAATAAATTGTACTAAAAAATTAATACAATTAAATTTAAAGACTAAATTAAATTTATTTCTTAAGAAACTAGATATCTTAAAAAACGTATAACGTTTCATTTCTAATATAATATTATAAAAATTTATGCTACAATTAAATTTATATTATATTAGCTCTTTATAATTCGAGAAAATCAAATAATTAATATATTTTAATAAACCCTGATACACAAGGTACAAAAAATTAATTCTTCTTTTATTTAAATAAATCTCTTTATAATTATATAACCTATCTCTATACTAATTAACTATAATAAAACATTTAATTTCTAACCAATACTAATATCAAAAATACTTTTTTTAATATATATATATATATATAAATTTATCCCTTCAAATTAAATTGATTTTCACAAATAACTCTTTAATGTAAATAAAACGCTTTATAACAAGCTCTAATCTGTCATTCTAGGTACACTTTCCAGTACACCTACTATGTTACGACTTATCCCTCTTTGGAGAGGGAGCGACGGGCGATATGTACATATTCTAGAGCTATACTCATATAATTTAACTTAATTATATTACTTTCAAATCCACTTTATAAAATAATGTTAATTATTCCAACCATTTAAATCTTTTTATTGTAACCCATCTCTTCTTATCTATACGCTATATCTTGATCTGATTTCCTTTATTTATATAAATTTTGAACATTGCCAATTCTTTAAAAACATTCCACCTACGACGATATACAAACCTTTAAAATAAGTACAATTAATCGTGGATCATCAATTATAGGACAGGTTCCTCTGAGTAGACTAAAATACCGCCAAATCCTTTAAATTTCAAGAACATAACTACTACTACTCTAGCATCTAATATTTGCATTTCCAATAATAGGGTATCTAATCCTAGTTTATTATAGAAATCTCATAACCTCATTTTTTAATTTACAAAATTAATCATACTTACTAATTTCACCTAATAAACACAACTTTAATTAAAAATAAAAATAACTTATTATATACTGAACAAATTTAATTGCATTGTCTGTGTAACCGCAACTGCTGGCACAAACTTAGTCAATACTATTATAAATCCCTAAATCAAAATTTCTTTTATATTCAATCTTCAATATTGCGATTTTATAAATTAATACATATTTAATTTACCTTTATAAAATAAATCTCTTAAGCACTAAAATTCACATATAAAATAATTTAAAAATTAAAATTTCAAGCTAGAATAAAACTTTATTTTAATATATTAATACATAAATTATATATAAGTCCTATTTATTGTAAATAACTATAAATCGGTATCTCCCCTGTAATTTTACCAAGATTATAATAGATATTTCCAACATTATACATAAAAATCTTACACTTAACTAAATTTTAAGTAAATATGACTTTTCCCCTAATCATAAACTTAAATATCCAAGTATATTAATTTTTATCCTGTTCAACCCCTATAATTAACTTAAATTTAAACTTTTACACGACTAAATATACATTTACTAATATTAAAATTTCATAATAAAAATTATTACTTAAATTTAAATATAATCATATTTTAAAATTAAATTTTTAATTTCAATTAAAACTTCTTAATAATACACTTTTACATAAATCAATAAAATATCTCTATAAAATAATGGTTTAAATTAACCATAAAAATAAAATAACAATTAAAATTATTGTATGAAATTTTAAGCTTTCCTTAATTAATTATATTTATATATTATATTATATTATTTAATATACTATTTTAATATAAATAACATAATACTTATTATATTAAATAATTATTGAGGAGATTTGTATTAATTTATTATATTAATTATTTTATTATTATTAAATTGAAGTAGTTTTTTTTTTTTTTTTCTGGTATAATTTCTGAATATATACACTATTTTGTACTTTCTATATAAATGTTTAATTAATTATATATATATTTCTATTATTCTTAATAATAATTCAGATAATTAATAATCTATATATTAAAATATTTATATATATATAGATAATTATGTATATACACATATATAGATATATATATATATATTAAATTTAGTTATATATAAAAAAATCAATAATAATTCCTTTTTTTATTTTTTTTCACTTAAATCTATTAGATATAAATATTCTAATGTATATTCCATAAACTAAATGTTAATGAATAACTTTATATATGAAATTAAGATACTATATAATATCTCAAAACATATATATATATAATATTATTAAATAGATTCTTGATAAATAATAATGATAATATAAACTTATTATATATTAATGTTCTATATATATAAATTCATTAAACATTTATATTTAATACCCCCCTAAAAATTTTTCTTAAAACGTGACGATTTTGGTAAACCATTTTTTCCTACTAGGCCTAAAAAGGGCCGTTTTTTCAAAAATAAAATGTGCACGGAAAATGCAAAAAAATGCACATTTTTGAAAAATTTTTGATTTTCAAAAATCTCATTTAACCAAATCCCTGGAAGACCCCCTTTCAGCCCCCCAAATTACTAAAATTTATCCTAAATTACTAAGAATAATCCCCGTTTTTGTCACAGAGATTTATATTATAAAATCAATTCCACACTTTTTTTTTTTTTTTTTTGTTAAACCAAATCTTAGGAAGGCACTTTTTTTTTTTTAGTCGAAGGATAAATTTTAGTAATTAATACCTGATATTTAATAAAATTAATTTAAATTAAATACCAAACAACTAAAAAAATACAGCTCATACCTTACAATTAAGTTTATTTCAATTTATTTATGTAAAAACGTCTTCCTATAAAGTTTT